TCTTCTTAACTTAAAAGGGGAAAGGGGCAACCAACATAGGGGGCTAGCTTGCTTCCACTGGTGGCGGGCGAAGGGTCCAAAGGACAGGTAGCCGGGGGCGAGTCAAAAAATCCAATAGTTCCATTTTCCTTCTTGTTCATCAATCGGAAATCAAGACAAACCGGGCACTACGGTGAGACGTGAAAACACCCGATCCCATTCCGACCTCGATATGTGGAATCGTCTTGCGCCATATGTACTGAGATTGTTCGGGAGACATGGTCCCAGCCCGGTGAAGAAATGAAAAAAGATTCTGTGAGTGAGCGTTCACGCTCTCAGTTTCCGACACCGACGAATAATAGAGGGGGGGGTGACCAAACCTTGGTTGGGAGGTCGCCCTAAGGTTACGATCCGTTGGGTTGGGAAAGCAACCTGGATCCTCTTTCCTCCAAGAGCCCTACCGATTGAGAAGGAGATAAAGTTGAAAACAAGTTAGATCGGATCTTTCACGGAAATGGTGAGGCCGTAAATGAATTATGTCTTTCTTGTACCGAACCAAAGGAAGTAAACACATCATGACCATCATAGACAGAAAAACAAACGGCCAGTTTCCCGGCCGAAAGAAGAGGGAAACGAATGGGATAAGACCCATGAGAACTGATATGAGTGTAGTAAGCCAGAGTGATATGTATGAGGGTGCTAATATGAGTAACAAAGGTCTTCGAATGTCTAATTCTTTGGTCAGAATTTCTATCGTTTTCTTCTTCCTTATTTTATTCTACTTGGCATTTCTATCTTTTTTGGCTGAAAGTAAAATATTTTCAGCAAGTCTCTCCGCCTCCTCTTTAGTCGGCTCGGGTTCGGGGGTCTCTGCTGTATAGGAGTCATTTGTGCTCTCTTGGATCCAGAAAACGTAAGTCACTTTATGGCTCCTTCGGGGCTAAATTGTGAAAAAGAAGGCACATCTTCTACCTCTGGCTCTGGGAATTTTAGGCAATATATAAACTTATCCTCAGATAAAGAAGGAGATTCCGCCCCCGAACCATCCACCGACCGAACCCCGGGGCACCTGCCGCAAGGAGGGGGGGCTCCTGGTCAACCCGCCGGGGAAAGGGAACCGGAAGCACCAACTATAGATGAATTAATAAGTAAAATGAAACTAGTTTTACGTGGTCATCGAAAGCTGCGCTCTGACGTTCTGAAAAAGATCCAAGAGGATATTAGGCTAGAAACAGCTTCCCCTCAGAAACGGATTAAAATGAATGAGTATCTCGATTACGTTTCAAACAACCGAGATTCCCTGTTAAATTCGGGTCAAAGCCTCGTCTACGAGTTCACTGTCAGGGTCAACGATTGGGAAAGGGAGCAAAGGCACTTCCCAAACCCCGTGGACGACGTACCATAATACTTTCTGTTTATTACTGTTACGGGTAGCACTCAGAAAACCGGGGTGCCGCCCTAATTAAACAATGTGAGGTACCGACGCCGGACGGGCAGACCTCTAAGGATCCGGTATACAGGGTAGCCCCAGGTACGCTTGGGACTGGATGGAATCCTTTGTTAGAGAGAGAGGCGAGTACTACACGAGCTCGTTACGGAACGAGCCTTGTCTACGAAGAGCAGAGCGACCTCATCTTGCTTGCTTCTGGCAAAGCTTCTAGCAATAGATAAGAAGCATTCTGGTATGGCAGGAAGACTACTTTTTAGGTCGACCACTACATAGGAGCGATAGCGAAGCCAAGCCGTATAAAGCAGCCCTTATTGCAATAGCAAACGGCCTACTTATAGCCTCCCCTTTCTTCGGGGACTTCAACGGGCCTTACAAGCTCATAAAATGCTGAATACAGATCTTTCTTTCTCCCCTACATGGATAGAAGTAGAAAAAGGGGAATTAATTCTAACTCCCGCAGGAAAGTAAAAGATCTTGAGAAGAAAATAATCCTATTTGACCACTATACATTGCTAACATCAGAAAATGTAATAATCGGGAATCCCGAGTAACTGGCCGAGCCGCTAAAGTAGCTAAAGTGGTGATAAATCCTGTCAGTAAAATAGGTCCTAGAGAGAGTCCATCTATTCCCAATTATGAATTTTATTTGCGGGTAAGTTGCCAATGCTTCTCCAGTGAGTGAGAATGGAAAGAACCTAAATTGGAAGTAGTCATTTCAAGCCAGAGAATGAATGACTTTCTCGGAAAAGCTTTCCCACACTCAGTTTCTCCACCTAATAACTAACCACATGAAAACCATGCAATGCAGCTCTAAGGGAGAATCTTTCTTATATAAGAGAAGACCAAACCACCTTGTATCTGAAAAGGTGGAATTTCAACATGTGTTGTGCGCGCATGGAAGAATGGATTGGCTTCAAGATAGGTAGCCCCAAGGTTCTAACACCATCAGATTGGAGCATGAGCAAGAGAAAGATTGAGCTAAAATAGTAAAGACTCTTGCCATTTTCTTTAGGGCTAGGGAAGATTCTTTGAGGTGGAGGAAAAACTTGAAGTTCGATTATTTCCATTCCGGCTGTGATTCTTGTTTCAGTCGTAGAGCTCTTTCCTTTTTCTCTTTGTTAGAGAATGGTATGACTAGCCCTTGCCTCTTTGTCAGCTGGCTTTCGTGATTGAATACGGGATAGGAGGAATGGTAAAAAGAGCATTCAAATCTTAGCTCCGGCTAGCGGGAAAGAGACTCATTCATAAAAGAATAACCCAAGATAGCTTACTTCCCGGAAACAGAGTTAGATATAAAAGGCTTACTACAAGATGGCATCTTTCTCGGCCTAGTGGTCCTAGCTGGTGTAATTCATTTGATTTTTCCTAGGTTTCACTCGAACGAAGGGGAGACCACTCAAGTAAAACTATCGATCCTTTCGCTCGGGACGGCGGACTTCATCCACAAGCTTTCTTCGGCGCCTTTGGTATCAGGCAGCAGAAGGGGTTTGATCCGATCCATCGATAGGGGTCTCATGTCTGTCAATCACAGTAGCGCTGTGGTTCAAGGTGAAGGGAGAGTGCTGAACCGCGTAATGCAAAAAAAGAAATCTGAGATTGACACTTACCCCCTACCCACGCCTACTTCTTGACTAAACCAGCTTCCCCTTTCCTTAGCCTAGGATTCAGAGTCAACTACGGAGGTCGGTCTCTCTCTGTAAGCGCTTCGCTTTTTCCTGATTTATTGAACAGGTGCCCTGTGGAACATGTTTTATGGAATGAAACTCTTTATTCCATATTTCTTTTCTTACTGATTGAATTCAGGTAGAGAGAGGAATATTCGATCAAAACCCTTAGTCCGATAGGGAGATAGTATACATTCCATCCGGATAAGACACAGAGATGAAAGACGAATCAAGCAAGAAAGACAGAAAAAGGGGCCGGTTTCTCGAGTGATAGTGATTTCTTTTTTTGGGTTAGTCTGACTGTCCTCATTCTAGTTGGTAGGCGTGCGAGTAAGAGGGTAGTAGGCGAAGTTATATGAATTGAATGGGACTTCAGCTTCGACAATCGTATCCTCCCTCCAGCAAATAAGGTGGAGTGGGCAAGGCAGAGAAGACAGGAAAACACAAGCTCAAACTTCAGCATTTCCATTACCAGCTCCAGTAAAGGAAGCATTTCCAGTGAATAAGAACTTGAATTGGAATTGGGTCGGGCTAATCAATGGGGGCAAGTCTCCGAGGAAGGGTCTATGTCCCCTGTTTACAAAACAAAGCATGTCTCTCTTTCTATACGCAATTCAATCAAACTTTCTACATCTCTGTGAAGAAAGAAAAGTAGGCGCTTTTAAGGCCAGTGTGGAGTAGCTAGAACGGATGGGAGGTAATTCGTCCTACATTGGGTGGCTTGCTAAAGCCTTGTGTTCGTTTCAGTGACCTGGAGTCTTCGTTTGGGAAGTCTCCCTCTATGAACGTGAACTACGGAGGAGGAAGGATTTGATGTAGGAGCAGAGTGGAATCTGGAGCAGGGTATCAGGTTCAGACGACCTCAAACTGGATAGAGCAGGATTGGTGGAACCTGTGGTCGTCTCAAAATAGAAAGAGGTGCAGACGTCCCAACATGAGGTGTTCCAAAAGGAACTTAAGAGGAAAGAATAGGACTGGAAAAAGGTCCGCTCTTATAGAAGAGCTACAGAGGCGGATGCGGATTCAGTCCGAGCTAAGTTCATAGGTATTGCCTAAAAAAAGATATTTTATAGAAAAATAGAGCACTGACCTAAACTAGACCTCTTCTAAGGCAGAAAGAAGGTCAACCTCACCTCAGGTAATCACACCTTTATTCCTCGACGATCAAAGAGTAAAAACTCGCTTTCGAGCTAACCAACCATGGAGCTACCAGCTAACAAGCAAAACGAGTTCTCATTCACGGATAACTAAGCTTTGACAAGGGAGAGGGGGACCCTTCTCATACCCGCCCTTACAGGAGCCTAACGGAGAAAAGGCTATGCCCAATAGGGGAAGGCTGCGGTAAAAGGATGTCCGTCTGTTGATGGCTAGCTCGTACAAGCAAATATTGGACCTAGGTTTGTTGATGGATCTGGTCTTGTCGAACAGGTCCGGATTCGAGGTTAGAACACAAAAGCCCACCAGCCGAGCTGAACTGGTTAGTGATGGAAGCAATTCCCACGAACTGAGAACAAAAGGATGTACTTGCCCCCTTCCCCAGCCATTACCGCTCATCCACCGCTTTTTATTAAGAAATCCTGTCTTTGTCTTTCCAGGCTGTCTTTTGCGTGCTATTCCTTACGCCCTGAGAAAGAACCTCCACTTGGATTCATTTCAAGTCTCGAGTTCTTGTTTAGAATTCTCGTAGATGAAGTTCGAACGAGAGCTTTGATGCAATTCAAATTGACAAGCAGTAGTGACAGCATAATAAATGTCCGGAAGACAGAACAAAATCTTTAATTCCCGGGTTTCCTTTGCCAATAGACCAATCAATGGTGCTGTATCGGAAACAAGATTCAGTCGCTACAAGCGAAGGATAATAAGAAACCGGCCGTAAAACGGGTAGATTAACTAAAAGAAAATACACTTGGCCCACTAAGCACTAGGAGAGTCGCTTAGATAATATGCCTCGACCGGAAGACTAAGGGATTCTTCAGGTCTAGACGTAGCCTTCTTTAAATGTCATGCCAGTTAAGGTAAGCTCTCAGTGGATGCCATTACTTGACTCAATCTATCCGGGTGATCGAAGGCGTATCGCGATCGACGCTTATTATACGTTGCTTCGACTGCTGTGTACATCCCCAGCCAATAAGAGGAGTGGGTACCATACTCGCTAAGAGGAGATAACAGTGGCTCCGCGCCCCCTAACTACTGAAGACCTTAAAGAGGTGGTTGACGTTCGTAAGGCATAGATCGCTGATTCTCTTAATTTAATTCTTTGAAACTACGCGCTAGACTAGACTAAGAATCCCTCTATTTTAATAGTAAGATTTTTTATCTTTTATTGGCTATTGGCACTTCTATAGAATAGAAAGAAGGAGTTGTCACCCCTCGTCAAAGTACGCCCAAAGACTTATCTGAAATTCCTTTAAGCAGAGACCCTTTTTCTGTGAGGGGTCGTAGGCCAGTCTTTCAGTAATTTCCGAGGAGTGTAAGCAATTCTTAAAGTTCTTTATAGGTTCACGAACACGACCCGGCAATCGTAGACCCTTCCTCTAGTTAGTGACTTGGCTCCCTTCCTTCTAGTCACTGCTAGTAGGATAACATCTATTAGTCCCTTCTCTTCCTTCTCCTTTTGCTTTCTTTCTGTCCTCTGGTTTAAGGTTCATAAGGGGGGTGCTCGCTACTATAAGACAGCTCTGCATTCCTTCGAGGCAATCGTAGCCAAGCTCTGAGACTATTCAAGCTAGCGTGGTAACGATACTGAGGAGGATACCTAGCTAGTCTTGAACCAGAGCAGGGAAGTGAAGCCCTCGATTAGGAAATAGCTCCCCGTTCTATCCAATAGACTCTTTGCTAAAGTTCAAAGGCCAGTTTGAAGAAGGTCCAATGTCCGTGAGAAGTAAGTGAAACTGCCGTTCCAAAGCTTTTTAAGGTGTGACGCGGGCTGGGCAATCAACCGGAGAACCAAGGAATGGAACTGAAAGCATAGGCTTCAGCCGAAGCTGCAACCAAAGATGAGTGGGCCCGGACACCGAACTATTGGCTTTAGCGACCCAATGTCTGTAGATGAAAGACGAGTTCGGAAGTACTGGATAGGTGCCTCCCCCACGAAATGTAGCTTATGCGGAACCTATTACTCCTCAACCACCAACTAGCAGCTCTTGATAGAGAAGCTCTGTAAGGGCCATTTTAGGGCAGGCCCCACTCAATGCGGTTTTTGTCTTTTCTTGATGAAATCCAATCCTCTCTTATTGAATTTCTTCTTTGTGCTGATAGGGAAGCCCTTTCTTTGGACGACATAAACCAAAAAACATCCTCTTACTGGGCAGGTAGTAGCGTTAGCGTACTAAGAGCCCTCTGGTTGCATTGAAAAAAGATGAGCTTTTTCCCCCTAACTACGGTGGTTCAGAAGATGCCACATCTGCCTCAAGACCCACAGCTTATTCAACAGCTTACGCCCCGCGATTTGTTGCTTCCAAGGTTTTCGATTGGTCTTTTTTCTACCCGGGTTTCAAGCCATCGTCTCAGTCGGTGGCCTAAGATAAGCCAACTTACAAGATCGGATTAGCAAATCATGAAACCTGCCAAAGAAGAGCTTCCAATCGCATATTGCGCCCATACTAGTACCTTTTGTTGTACCTACTTAGGCCACATCTCCTTCCTTTTCCTTCCCAGCATGTCTGTCGTCTTCTTTCAAAGAGGCCATTCTTGGTCTTTCAACTAACCCGAAAAGGGCTACTTACCAATCAAAAGATAAAAAAGAACGAATGAGATAGCTGAAGCCAAAGCCACATTTGAGGATCTTGAATCCGCCGTGAACAAGATCCCCTTCTAGTCGGAGGAAAAAGCCGATGTTAGCAAGATGCTAGTGCTCATGCCAAGAGAGGCTGCCAATAGCCACTATCCCAGATTCCATGCAAGTGCTAGAATCCGATCTGACTCCTCACGCTGGCAAGGATAGAAATGACATAAAGGGAGGTCCTAACTGAATGAATTGAGGTTGAGTAAAAGCCATTCGCTTGAGAACAATTCTGCGATTGGAACTCGATCTGGGATTGGGATCTTAGGGCACTGAGAACCTACTGTATAGTACATTCAAGAGTACTCCTCATAAAAAATGTACAGAAAAAAAAGGCACACCCTATTCAAGGCCCTGATGGTCACTCTCCCCGCGCTCTACTACAGGAAAGCTAGCCTGGTTGATCCACTACACGCTAAGAAGCAAGTCCCGACTAACTAAGTAAATCCGGGTTAGACTGAAAGTGACCAGAAATTGCAATCTTCTTTCACAGACTACAGACTAGCGATAGTTAAAAAGAGCGAAGCGTAGCCGTGTTTAAGCCGAAGGCGATAGTGATTCCCGTGTTTACTGAGCTATATCTCTATCTATTAGTTAGCCGGCTTAAAGAGTTTAGACTCACGATACCGAGAAAGCAAGCCGATCATAGACGGAGGTTTAAGCTTGAAGTGAAGTGTCCGCCCTAAGGTGAATCAGATGTTCGAACGAGACTGTTCAGGAACATGGATTGTGGGTATACCTGCACAATAGCTTTCTCTACGAGCCTACAAGCTTTGCTTTGGTTTAGCTTCCAACTAAGGCTAAGGGCCTATGATAGGGTTCTCTGTTTGGTGGTATTCTGTTCCCGAACCTTTGCTCCTAAAGCCAGAGGCTTTGAGATCACCCGATCTAAAGCTTCTCGTTAATGTAGCAAAGGATACCTTTGTAGATCATGTTAGTAGTTCGCATCCCGGCGTTAGCAGCCCGTGTGAGGGAACCTTTGAACCAGATGGCGAGAGAGCTTTTGCAGGAACCCTCCTTTGACCCACTCCAACTAAACAACACAAGTAGGGGGGCTAGGGTTCATTTCTGTTTTTATTGCTTCCATTGTCTTAAGGCTGAATCCGTTTCCCAGCATGGTGTTTACCTGAATCTTGGTTCACTTTATGGTCTATATCGGCTTTGGAAGCAATAGCATTAAGAAGCAAGTCCCGAAAATGCCTAAATAAGGTGGGGTAATATACCTCTAACGCGGTTGAGGGGCCGCAGACGTTGCTTTAGTTGGGACGTTGGGGAGAACGAAGTGAATTGTTACTCTCTCTAAGTGAGGAGACAGGAGCGAAACTCGCTTTCGTTTTCAATAAGGATCGAAGAGCTTCTTCAAATTCACTAAATGATCTTCTTACGGCCTAGATTTAGCAATCATGTCATCTACATACACCTCGATCTCCTTATGCATCATATCATGAAATAGAGTGACCATGGCGCGCTGGTAGGTTGACCCGGTTTAGACCAAAAGGCATCACCTTGTAGCAGAAAGTGCCCCATTCTGTAATGAAGGTTGTCTTCTCTCTGTCTTCCTCAGCCATCTTAATCTGGTTGTAACCCGAGAATCCGTCCATGAAGGAGAATAATTCATGTCCCGCAGTATTGTCGACGAGCATTTCTATGTGTGGTAGCGGAAAATCATCTTTCGGGCTTGCCCTGTTCAGGTCTCGATAGTCAACACACATTCTGACTTTGCCATCTTTCTTCGGGACTGGCACTCTATTTGCTACCCATTCTGGATACCCAGCTACCGTTAGAAATCCGGCATTGAGTTGTTTCTGTCTGAACTTCTTCTTTGATCTTCAACTGGACAGCCATTTTCATCCTCCTAAACTTCTGTTTAACTGGCTTGCATTCCGGTCTAAGCGGAAAATGGTGGACCACCATGTCAGTGTCTAACCCAGGCATATCCTCATTCATAAGACCACGCGAAGACGTCTTTGTATTCCCTGAGCAACTGAATAAGCTGTGTCTTTAGAACGATGTCCCGATTTTTACCTATTTTTTCTCCCCATCTTCACCTAAGTTCACTTTCTCAACCTCCTCCTGGTATGTCCTGGAATTCCCTACCAGGGAATCCTGGAGAGGGACAATTTCCTTTTCATTTCGCTCTATTATTCTAAGGAGTGAATCCGGGGGTTCAATTTCTTCTTCATCGGTCTAGCTTATTATTGGAGTTTCAACAGTTTTGTTTGAGCATACTAACTTTAATCGATCTGAATTATAGCACAAGAACCTGTAATAATAGACAAAAGACAGAGATTAATGGAAGTGCTTGGAATATGATGATTTTGGACAATTGTATAAAGGAAATGGAAACAAGTGCATTTATTGAAATTGAAATACGTATGCCTGGTTTTGCATCACCCTCCTAGAGGTCACAGGCGGGCTACACCTCTGGAGTACACCTTTGATACATCTTTATACAAAGCAGAGTTATGGGAGGCGCCTTCCATAGGATAGGGGATTGTAGCCAATAGATCGACCAAGCAGATTGAGGACAGGAGTTGTTGTCGAGTTGAAGACCACGTTCTTTCTGTGATTCCACAAGATCCAGCACACAACAGGGAAAACCATGCTCCAGGGGACAGCACGGAGGTAGGACATCCCCTTTGACTGACAATTTAGTCTCAACCAATCATTCACTGTAAGCACTAAAAAGTTTTCTATGGTTGTGGGGATGTGAATACTATTTAGGTTAGTTAGGCCCACAACGAACGAAAGACCAAGAAAGAGGCTTAGATGGATGAAGCGGAAGAAGGAGCAAGGCTTGAAGGCGGATTAGCTAGGGAATTAATCCGATGTGAAGCTGTGAAAGAAAATCTCCATCCTAAAAAAAGGAAATCAACTTCACTAGATGGTAAGCTACCTGAATCTTTCTTTCACCTTACTGGTTAGTCTAGCCCAGGGAACAATGCTTTACGGGGAACCATCTATAAGCCTCGTAATAATGGCAGTTAGTTGCTCTCAATGACGAAGTCTCGAAACAGATTCCCAATGCCATCTCTCGAATAAGAGTTTCCGCGGGTAAGACTCCTGCCTGGAGTTACAGTCACTAACGAGAGAGTGGCTTACTCGCCAGACTACCGATGCCGGAGAGTTGACAAGATGCCTGACTTCGACGGAGTTGAACCAACCATTATCTAGAGGAGGTGCCGAAAGAACTGACCGATAGGAAGAGATACAGATAGAGATAGGTATCGGCAATTCCGTTGCCAGGCTTTCTTTCATGGGCGTGCCTATATTTCATATGAAATATAGGGGCCTTGAGCCTGCGGAAAGAAATCCAATTTCATCAATAGCAGCTTTTATCTCCGCATTCACTAAACGAAATGCTTAACACATGCTGTTCGGTATGGCTAATTCCCTCTGTGCTCTACTGTCTTTTGTTCACTCTTTAGTTGACATGGAAGCTTTAGTGCCACGTTCAAGCTCAAAGCAGTGAAAGCAAGTCAAGCAGTACCAGATGCTGACGAAATAGCGGCTTAAACGGATCCATCTTCTTGAATTGAACTCCTACCCGAAGGTGACATCGCTAGCCTTTGGGCGTAGTTAAGACTGATTCCTTCCTGCCTTGGTTACCACAGAAGCAGAACCAAAGCGAGCAGGACCAGTACCCTTAGTTGTTCTATACCTTGCAGAATAAGGGTTCAACTACCCGGGATGAAGTTGCATTTGGGGGTAATATGCAACTCTAACAGCTAGGTTTCTAGAGGTCCTTCGGGTCACTCTACTCTTAGTTTTCCAGGCAGGAATGCCCATTGTTCCCTACTCTAACTCCTCCGATTTCCCTTTGAATGAAGAGAAGAAAGAATAGGAAGCGGATCTTTATTATAATGAATATTCAGCTGAAGTGGAATGTGATAGATTGGAGCAATGTAAATTCATAATATTATACTTGTTCCTTAGTAGTTGGATCTCTCACCAACCTGCACTGCCTTTCTTTCGTTTGCTGCCTAACTGAAAAAGGAAAGCAGGAAAGGTAATCCGGTAATGCAGTCAAGCAGTTACAGTAGTGGGAATTCCCCCTCGTAAGGCCGACAACAGGAAATCATTGTACGAAATGTCACTCTTGGCAAAATGGCCCTCCTCCCGCTAAGTAAAGGAATTGACTTGCATTAAAAAATCCTTTAGCTTTAGTAAGTTCCAGAAAGAAGCAGAGGAAGTGCTGCGCTTAAGGCTCGATTCAATAATGCCTTTTTCAGGCCATCGCATATCTGATTGATCGGGAGATCTAATGAAAAGTAAATCCGTTCCGGCTCCTCTCCACTTCAAAGGTAAAGATCCGCTCCGGCTATGACCTACGGCAGGCCTTTTAAATGCATCTTGTACGTCTTACTTCATCTGTGATAGGGGACGCTTCTTGCCTTCTTTCCACTCTTTTTTCAACAATCCACTCTATAAGTGACGTTTAGGTAAGCTTATTTCGAGATCAGGTCTGGTCTTATCGAGGGTCCAATCGAGAAAAGAACTCCAAAAGAGGCGATGGCTTCGCTTTCTGAGCTCGGTTGGCTGCCCTTCCCTCTCGGACATCAAGGCCCGCTGGCTGAAAGGTTACATCCTATTAACTTGTTTTGAATCGATCTTTGGTGATTGGGAAAGAGCCCTAGCCTTCGGTTCCGATCTTTTTACTTTAGAAGGAGCCACCAAAGAGGAGCTAGCTACAGGGGTCTCGGTTAGCTACTGACTGGTAGACAGAACAGACTGGCCTCCTCGATGACGACAGTTACCCGCGGAACTAATAGGAAGAGCAGTTAGAGCAGCCGTACTTACTGACCGCAGATGAACTTTGCTCGATTGGAAAACCTTCTCCATCTTTTATTTTTATCCTACTCTGGTGAGAAAATCAGTCCTTGAGTCCGCTAAAAGACTAGGGCTATGGTAACTAAACCGGTGTCGGCTACCGTTGACTGCTTTAGGAAACCCTAAAAGAAGCGCTGGACTGCACTCGATAATGCTTCGTATTTCAATAATTCAGGACAGTATAACCTCCCTCAACATGTCTACCCTCATACCATTGACAAACCTACTGACTGTAACGGATCTTTCAAGGCTTGGCTAGCGAAGTGAATCAATTGAAAGCCTAGACAATAGGAATAGAAGAATCCAATAGAAGATGGACCGGGAAGGGCACTCTCAATGGCGGGCAGGTAATTATATGGAATATTCTAACCAATATCAAGCTACTTGCCTATTGACAGAAGTCATCTCCGAAAAAGCAGCTGTTCGCCCTCAACTCGCTTTGTTTGTTGATGTCACAAGGGCGAGGAATTGCCCGATTCGATGTTGGAGCTGCGGAGCTTCCTTACCTTACCAATGAAGCCTTAGATTAGAGTCGGAATCGGTGAAGCTTCTTTCCGCTCCCCTTGATTCTTGCGTTTTGGGGTTGGCTACTCAATCAATAGCGTCCGTGAAGTGATTGATGTTCGATTGGGCTTGAAGCCGCTCTTCTTGCTTTCTTGGTTGATGAAAGATAGGTTTGAGTGCCCGTTCTTCTCGAAGCTGTAAAGAAAGAGGGCTTTCGGAGACCTTCTTCCGTCTACCCTTCGCCTAGTGGCTAAGCTCGTTGACCCAAAGTCTTTCGACTAAGCGCTTTGAGACGACCTAAGAGAATGAGTGGCTTAACGCTCTAACGGCTGGGAAAAAGCCATATTTTTCAATCTCGTATCTGACGGAAGTGGCTGAACTCCTTCTTTGGTTTGGGACTTTGGCTCTTCCGATGCCTTCCCTTTCGCCTACGTACGGGTGAGAGAAGCAATCCTCCCTCCTTGTACTTGACCCCTTCCCTTCTCTTTCTTGCTTTTTCCGATAGCCTTTAGTATAGGAGCATCTCTAGTGGTCCAGCCTAACTCTTCGTTATCTGTCCGAATACCGATTACTATCTCCCTCTGTTCCACGAATAAGTTAAGGGAAAAGGAGTACCTGCCGGAATTCCCTCGTTTCTTCTTTATACTTAAGTATGCCCTGAAGACAGAATGAACGGATCGAAGACCGATTCTGATCTCAAAATTCACCTATCCCTGCCTTATTCAACTCAGAACTCAAAACAGGTCTTTGGCTTCCTACGCTCTCCTTCAACTAAGGGTGATAGGAAGTGAAGCCTAGCTCGACCGAAAGAAAAGGGTAAGAGCGTAGTCTACGAAGCGAGAGGAAAGTACTCTCTCGACTCTAAGGAGAGGATAGAAAGTTCCATGTCTGAGAAGGAAGAAGGGGATTGAACTAGTTACTTCTTTTACCACCTCAGGGTCTTACTCTAAATAGTTCAGCTACTCAGCCTCAAATACTTTATTTAGGCCCCTCAAAAAAGACAATCAAACAAAAGACCACGCCGATAGGTGGTAATAATACCACCGTCCATAAACCCCCCAAAAAAGGCACCAAAAAGGCCTGCACCTGGACAGGTATATTCATTATATATAGAAGGCATCGCACCGGCCCTAGCGCCTTCTTCCTTTAGTAAGTAATTTCTTTCACCTCTTCACCCTACTCATGTTGAAGTACCGCCGATTGCTTTAAGGCTGGAAGGACACAGAACCACGAAGGTCGAAGGCACAGGACTCGCCGCATTGGCAGAAGACAAAGACATTTCGTGACCAGCCTATTTGACTTAAGGGGGAGTGGAACGAACGTAGCTAATTGGCAAAGAAGCTAGCTGGACTGAGCTGCTCCAGACTTGTTTCATCGGTTTTCTTAATTGGCTGCACTCCCGGCTCTGGAGAGAGTGATCCTCGGGTGACTGAACTACCCTACCTTGAGAGTAGGGGTAGGCCTAAGCTCAATGCCCTTACTCAACCACCAAGAGCAGCTAGAGTCAAGGCTTCATTTGCATCTCCAACAGACTTTACAAAGGCTTTTGGATTCTCCTAGTAAAAGAGCGAAAAGTCATTTAGAAAGAAAGGCTCTCAATCCCCTTTCACCGGGGGAGTCATCTCATATAGAAAGAAAAGAGAAAGAAATCAGAGCCGAAGCGCTAACTCTGACAGACTGCCGAGTGAAAAGAGGTATTAGGGGAAGTCGGCGTGAAAGAGGGGAAAAGAAAGTCTTCAATAGGTAATGCTAGTGATCATTCTAAGAGGAAGTAGCTCATACTACCGGGCATTTACATACGCCCAATCAAGGGGCGGTTACGCCAACAAAGATAGAGAGGGCTATAGCAAACGATGAAAATGTAGGGGCTAACGACCATAAAGATAGAGATAGATATGATTCACCACTAGCAAATACGAGTGAGAAGAATCCAAGCAATAGATTGCACCCAAGCCGGGACTTTCCATCTTAATAGAATAGGCTTGATAGGCCACCAGCTTTCTTTCTTATATATATAGTGATCTGTCTCCACAAGCATTGAAGGGTAAATGACACGAAGAGAAAGAGAAGAGGACATCTTCTTTATTTGCATAACCTCGCATCACACACAACAACAGGCATGGTTGCGCACCAACCGGAGTCGGTCCTTGCTTAGGATGCCCACTACCCCATACATTATCATACAAAGTCTATTACCTTCCCAAGTCCAGGAAGAGCGGGTCGGGAAGCACCTTAGTCAAGATTGATAGCCGGTGGGGACACCTCTTGGAGACTCGAGCAAGACCTTCGCACATCAGCAGCAGGAAAGACAATATCACATAATAAGAGAGAGAGTCATAATCTGGGGCAAGCATTTCATTTCAATATCGTCCCTTCGGTCCTTCTTTAGAGATATCTTCTTTCTAGCACTGAGCTGCAGTCAGACAGTTGATCGGTCGGGCATCGCCCTTGTTGACAGAAAAGACAGAGAGTTTATAACACAGAGTTGAATATGCACTGATTTCCATGAATGAATGAACTGCCTTGCCCCTAGCTAAGAACAAATAAGAGGAAAAACTCTTGCACGCTCTTTAACCAACCTCAACAGGGGAGAACTCAACTACCCTTGCAGACAACTAAGAGCAGATCAAGGACCATTGGTGTATAGGCCGTAAAAGCCAAAGACCGATCTACTTCCCGATGGCGAATAGTTGGCCTTTTCTGCCTCCCTCAATGGACTGACCTAGTCGCCCTTCGGAGTATCCCGGATCGGCACTAAATATCATACCCAATGAACACCTAACCTTCTATTACTACTCCTTTCTAGAGAGATAGGCAATTAAGATAAATCGTTTGCCCTAATGATGACATCGGCTATTGGAGTGAGGCCGAGGCAGAGGGAAAATGGATCTGTGCCTGAGTCAACTCATCCGGATTCTGAGCGTTCTTCGGACCATAGAAAAAACTCTATTCTCGCGGAGCTTTAGTTTAGAGTTTAGCACCGCGGGCGGAGCATAAGGCTTCCAATCGCTCTCTGTCTATTCCCGTGACAGTGAGACGCACTTGTTTTTGTATGGATCTTACTAGCGAAAAGGCACTTTAAGTGTCTTCTTTCCAATTTTATTTCGGGAGGGAATTGAAAACATCTTTCACTTGAAAGCGATCGATCTCGATTAAGTTGACAAGTCATCGCCAGCTTTTAGTATTTCTAAAAAATGCAATGATCTATTCCACCAGCCAAGCATAGATAAAAGATATACGCGCTTCTCCTTCATAAAAGAGCGCTCCGACCGTCAAGCGGGCAAGTGCTGGGCTTGGTAGGTTCCAGTGAACCTTTAGGCAGAGAACTGGATTAGCTTAGAGTGAAGTTTACCGTAGTAGAAAAGAGGTCGGTGGAACCGGTACAGAAATGGGTGATTTTCCATTCGACTTGGGAATTCCGTCTCTGGCTCGTGGGTTTAGCCAATGATGCTTCCTTTCTCAGCTATTTCTCACTGGTAGCTCGCTACCAGTCCCGCGCACATAGGCTATTTGCGATCGAAGTTTAAGAGTTCCTATGAAGATGCGTAATCCCATTCCGTTGTCGTCCTTCTTCTTCTTGCATTTATTTTCATTGTAAACTGAGCTTGTCGATCAAACTGTGGCTTAGGTCGGACCGTACCCTAAATTATTCACATCCTCACAACCAAGCCCTTCGAGTCTTTGTCCTGAAAACAGTTCCTTCTTCGCATCTCTCAAGTGAGAAGGATTTGGTCTCATCTCTTCCTGGAAAGCCTAAACCCTCACTCTTCCAAGCCTTCCTCGGACATCAATCCCGGAAATAAAAATAGTGTAAGTAAGAAGAAGACCGGTTAGGATCACACTAGTCCTGGCTGGCCTATTATGAACTCTTTTCCCTCAGAACAAGACAAAAAGAGGCTTGCAGGTCTAGTCGCATACCCCTATCGTCTTATTGTTCTATTCGTTGCAGTGGGCGAAGTCGTATTTGTTACCAGCCATATTTTTGAATGCCAAGATCGAGGCACTCTTCTTCCTTTTGTAGCCCCATCCAATCGGTACATCTCATTGTCTGGTATTCCGTATGTCTCCTTGTCTCTTGGAAAAGCTTCCAATCATATCCCCTCCACATCATATAGGTCATCTCCGCAATTAGGAATACCCGAGGGCCCTCACTGAAGGAAGAAAGGAAGCTTAAGGTTGTCGTGCTTCAATCCGACTAAGGTATAAGGCTTTCCCCTTCTTATTATTGCTTGGCCCAATGCCTTTCTCCATCCTATCAGTCCGATAAATCCCTTTCGAAAAACTCCTCCCCCGCCTCAAGTGCTGATTTTCATTTCTTCGTTGAGGCCTAGGCCAATTCTCCTATTGGTTGGTCTTTGCCGACTTGATTCTCGCTAATCAGAATATTCGGCAACAGAAACTACCGATTCCGTTTTTTTATCACTATTATAGGCCGAGTAAAGCTAAAGCAGGAATTAAAGAGATCAGTGCCCTTTCCCGTTTGCTATGACTGACTTTTATGCTTACTGTTTACTTAAAAATCTCAAGTACCGGTGCCGATTCCTATTCGAGTTATGGGGAATCTGGGGAAAATCAAGGAAGTTTTGAAGCTGGAGTAGGGCAAGCCCTTTCTTGAACCACTCTTTCCGCAGGAAAACATTCTTACTTTCCATTTTAGGAAAGGCTAGTGGCTGGTGCCATCCCCGTCTCATTTCCTCCTATAGAACTGGGTGATTCTATTACTCTTCGCCTCCTCTTCTCTATTCTAGAAGGAGAGCGGATAAGACATTCTTACACGGCGGGAGAAATCCTTATTTAAAATGGAAAGGAAGTCAAGACCTAAAGACCCGTGCCACCCTCCTCGGATAGTGATAGGGGAGCCCCTTTTTTAACTTAGCCTCAGGTTGGGCATCTTCCCCTGAGGTTACTCCTTAAAGAAAGTAAAGACTTGTGCCATCGTGCCATCTTTCTGCTAGGATAGAACAGGGCCGGGCAAAGCCGTAGAATTTTTCGTTCTCCCGCAAAGCTAAATACTAGATGCTAATCTTGAAAGCCTTTATTCATTATGTATTTTATTAAATTAAAGAAAGTCCGCTCTGAATGAAGAGGATTCAGGCTTACTAAAAGAAGAAAGTCGAGAGAAAAGAAATGCCGGTATCGCGGACTCTTAATCTTTTTTGGGCATTCTAGGTTTTCTGATTGACTATTATATTAGTATTCTCTTTTATCGAAAAGCATCCATCCTCTCTATCAAACCCTTTTCGTTGAAAACTCACTCTTTTAAGTGCTATATACGAGCAAAAAAAGGGGATGAGGTCTCTATGGATAGAGTTCGATCATAACCCTTCAAGCGGAGGGAAACAACTGATGAAGTGGCGGCTGCTAAAAGATCGGAGAAAGCAGAAAACTCAGTAAGTAAAGAAGACTCGGCTCGGCCCTATCCTATAATGCCCAGTTCATAGTTCAAGTTATGGGTACTACCCTGCGCAGAAAAGTCTTATTGGGTCAAAACTCGAAAGGAGCTCCCAGTGGCAACTTTATAGAGCTAACAAGGTACTATCTTTCTTATTTGCCCTTATTATAAAGGGGGTACTCTCGATTATGGGCTTCCACCACCTAAAGCAGATGGTTGAGCAACAACGTCTGATTCAAAAACATCAGTCGTATCATCTACATATTCTAGTTTATAGGTAATTTTCTGCTCGCTACGCCCCTGTGAAACTGTCCCAAGCCAAAATAGCTTGAATAGCTTGATCTGCGCTCTAATGGAAGAATTTTGAATATGGAATTTCCTGGTATGAGCTTCAAAAGCATTCCCCTGGAGCCTGAACCACGTGACTTCGTACCTCAATCCCAGTCGCATTCGATCTAGAGAAAAGAAAAGCTATTCTTGCTCCTGTTCAACTGTGGCTAATCTCTGCGAAGGTTCGCAAGAATATGCTCTTTGCCTTTAGCCTGGCACTTGCCATTGAATCAGCTGCTGCTCCAGAACCGGGAAAACTTCTAAATCAGTTAATCCCTTTGTATACAACCTCGCTCCCTTTCGAGGCGAAGTAAGAGCCTATTTGATCACGGACCCCATCGCCAAGGAAAGGAAGAACTGAACGGAAAGCAGGGGAAGGCGAGAAGGGATTACTTGCTAAAGGGTTTCAACCCCTACGTCTTTTTTGTTCTCAACTGCTAAGCTAAGGGTTAGGTGGCGAATGCGCTATTCAAACTACGTGTTAGTCTTTGTTTGCTTTGTATGAAAAGACATACATTTTACCTAAACCGCTTGCTTGAGCTCTAGCCTTGTGTCTAAAGAAAGAGAAGAGAAAGTGTTAGCTTCGCTTGGCTTCGCTTAACTTTTAGGGCTCTGCTCTATAGGAAATCCCATCTCTAATTACTAGAGACCGAACGAGAGCAGACTGTCTTACAGAGGCGAGAGACGAGGACAGAGTAGTTTCCACAGAATCAAAGGTCATATATGACCTGAGTTCTCGATGACTTGCCCGACCAGACGAGATTCGTTTTTTTACCAAAGCAGAAGAAGGCATAGTGATCGCTGACCCGGAGTGACTTTCCGGGCAGACAGAGAGGCGCATAAGCACGAGTTGATCCATTAGATATAGATGTTGGTTGAGCCCTCTCCAATTGTTGATCTCAAAGCTCGCGTACGGAGTGACGTTCTATTTTTCGAAATGAGTGGCGAGACTTAGCTTAACACATCCATTCTTTTCTACATGACACCACGATGTGTGAACTCTCGTCTCTTTTCTGACCTCGCATTGACTTTTCTCCGGAGGGATTCTGTCCGGCTCCCCTGGACAGAATCCACGGCCAAGGACTCGCTCATTCACACGACAATGATTAACCTATTCCAGTTCATTCTCCTCTTCTTACCTCTTGCTTGCTGTATTGAGGGTAGGCGGGGTACAAGGTTATAGGGGATAGACTCCTACAGCGCAGAGTACAGGGAGAGACCTCGTTCTAGAGCTAAAGTAAGGAAGGTTTTAGAATAAGTCATCGAAGCCGGAGCTTAAAGGTTAGAGAGTAGCAGATAGATATACTTTCTTTCTATTGACTCTATAAGAGGTTTTGAGTAGCACTTTATAGTCGCGTAGACTATCGAGACATGGAGAACTTTAAGCCTGGAATGAAAGGCTATATTCTGGCCAACTATGGAAAGTCTAGTCCGAGCCCGACATCGAGGGGAAGTGGATGCACAGAGAGAAAAGCATATATTTATATTCATAACCAGGTCTAACTCCCACCCTAGTGTCCCGGGGCAGGGCCCGAAACTTTCATTTATCTGATTAGAAAGCGCCCATAGAATCGATCTGAAAAAAGAACTCCGTCCTACAGCTATAAGAGCCCGACAGAAGCCAGCCTATAATAGTAGTGAACCCTTTCTAGTGATGTTTACACTTCTCGTGAAACTATTCATTCCTGCTTGATATGTTCTTCGCTCGGTATGGCACAATAAGTAGTCGGCATTCTAGAAGCAAAGCTTCCGGACACTGCTTCCACAGCAAGACAGGAGTAGAAGGGAGTGCTTCAGGCCGCTAAGGGCTTCGACGCTCTCAACCTGGTTTGGCTCCTTTGACTATGGCTCCGCGTTCTTTACAATCATAAGCTCGATCACGAGGGTCCAAATCAGGTCTCCATCTTGCCTTATTAAATAAGTTCGGGCAAATCTACATTTTCAGAAGTTATAGGTATAGCTCAGGAGATGGGATTGGATCCGGAATTAGAATTGGCTCTGCATCATCTGGAACTAAATAAGGTTCGGGGTCTTGATTTCAATTCAAATCTGCATATGGCATTAGAACCGGGCTACCCCATGATCGTGATTTGATCATCATTAGGTGGTGAGAAACCACGCCTTATGACGAAAGGGGAGCATTACGCCCGATCAAGACAGCAATCTGCCCTCTAATAGAGGGTGCTAGGGAAGAAATTAGGCACTGAACTGAGGTTTAGCAGTGCTTATCACTCAGGACGGCCAGACTCCAGTCGTCGGTTTACTGGAAGACTTTCTGAGTAGTTTAGTGCAAGGGAGACCGAGCAAGTGGGAATACGTTTTTCCAACTGCAGAGTTTTCCTATAAAATGTGAATCGGCCTATGTTAAGTAAGGGGGGAAGTCACCATTCGAAGTGGTGTATGGTAAGAGGACTAACAATAAGGGGGAAGCGCGGCGATCAAAGCTTTGGTTTAGGGCCGTTTAAACGAAAGAAGATATCTTTCTAGCGATTCAGTTCCTAGAGGGTTCCAAATCTAGCCTTCCAATATGAGAGCGAAACAAGCAAGCCTGAGCCCATCCAATGATGGCAATCAATGGATCAATATCTGAACAAGACCTTGACTTTGAATCTAGATGATAGAGGACCCCCTTTCCCGCGCGATTTGATCTATCTTCCATTTGTCGAGTCGAGCTCTCACCCCCGATTGGAATAGATATACACAGCCCCTCTACCCTTACTCTAGTCAGCTTTCTATCTTTTTCGCCAACCTTCGATGATTTGCCTGATCTTCCGATATCGATATCCGCTAGCGCTGACTCTGCTGGCAACTTCCATTATTCATTCAGCTTATTCTTCCTTCAAAGCAGGGAAAAAAGATCTCATACAGGAGAGAAGGTTTGAGAAGATGACTCATAAAGCACTTTAAGGAGTGAATCCACATCCACTAAAAAAAGCTCGAGGATTCTACAAGTGGACTCTCCCTTTCCGGCTGAACAACGATGGGTCTTCAAAGCGATTTTTTAAAAGACAAAGATCGAATGTAAAAGCCTATAACGAAAAGCCCTTACATACAGAAGGCATCGCAAGAATTTATGACCCTCGGAGCCGGATCGAAAACAAAGAAAGTCTTGATCGACTACCCAGAAGAGAGAGAAGGGCTTTAGCGTTTATCACTGGAACCGAGACTTTTCTCAAAAATCTCTGACCGGGCCTTCAAAACAAAGCTTACACGACTAGCCGAAAGCCCTATCTAAGTGAAGCTGCGGCTACTCCATGGTGAAATGAAAGTCTTAATTTAACTCCTACGATAATTCAAAGTCTTAATTAAGTGAATTTCGTTGCCTACCCGCGCCTCTCTATCGCTTCAGCCCGTAAGAGCCATGTACCGACTGGTTTCCTCCGCCGTATAGCCAGGATGCGCTTCACAGCTATCACTGATGAAGATAAACAATTTCCAGCCTACCCCCTTTATGTAACTGCCTACGTCAATGGAAGGGAATTCAGCCGAGCCCTCCTTGAGGGCGACGCCTCAATCAACATTATGCCCATTTCTGTTTTCAAAGCAGCAGGAATTCCTGAACACCGCCTTGTAAGAACTCCCTCCAGTCTAACTGGAATTGGTGCGAGTAATTATTTTATTTTATTGGCTTACCATAGACTGCGTTTTGGACTGTTTGTGCAATTAAAATGAAAGAAGGATTCAAGGTCTTCTATTGAATTGAGCTTGAGGGAATTGGTGGATTCACTTTCGATAGGCCTACATCTCGCCTTACACTACCGGAACTTAGACGTACCGCTCACAGCAATGAAAAGCTTCTGTCCAACTCAAAAAAGTAGAACTCCAACCATTCTCCTTATGGAAACCGTTTGCCACCGGGATCAGCTTCCACGACACCGTCAGAGGGTTCACCCATCAATCTCACACAGTCTTCGAAAGGATAAGCCGACCACTGCTCGCTAGACACTTTTGAAGCCCTTGCGGAATGCAATCAACGAATAAGGGTTGACGAAGTGGGAATTCAAGGGAGAAACGATTGAAGAGAGATTTGGTTTTTGTTCATGAAAAATGGACTTCCCGTAAATTGGATATAAAAAGGCAGAAAAAGTGCTTCAAATGATTGCTTGGGAATTCCCAAGCATGGGTCTTTGCTCGATCCTGCAGTTTCAGCTTCGACACCAGCGGCTACTTAAGCCTTCGCTCCTCCCCGATTGGCTTTCGCTCCTGTTCAAGGTCAGGCTTTGGGACAGAGATTTCTCTTTTTTTCGCTGTTCTAGAGGAGTGTTAGTAGGCATCTTTCATAAGCTGTTCTTGCTAACGTCCTTAAAAGGGAGAGAAGTCGCCCAAGGGATAAAAAAGAATAAAATAAGAAAGTAAAGACAGAACCAGTAGCCCAGGTTAAGGAGCATAAAACTGAATTAGTGTGGTTCGCTTTCCCTTGTGACTAGGGTAGCATGGTTAAGTTAATGTAGCCTATGGCTTCGGTGGTAGCTAGGCGGCTTGGTGCTTGTGTTTTAGTTGTAGTAGGCAGTAGGAGAGGAGGAAGCCTATCGAAGGAACTGACGGGGGAAGGCACGAGCGGTGGCAGTAGGAATGGATTTGGTAATTATTTTATTTAAGACAAGATCCGTTCGCAGACGAGTGATAGCTGTCCATTCTCCATAGGAATGTGATCATAGGATGATGAAACTAAACCTTTAGACAAAGCAATTAACAGCTCATATGCGACAGCGCATCTGCGACATCCTCTCCCAACTCCGGAAGTCTTGACTCACTTAAAGAATATGAATCTTGAACTAACGTCTCATACGAGCGTAAGAGCTACATACTTGGAAAACGAGTGGAGCCGCTCGAGCGAAGCGAGAGGAGAGGAATACTTTTTTCGAGTTAAAGTTAATAAGGCGAAAGCTAGATTCAATAAAGCAAAAGGTAAAGATTGAGCAATAGGGGGTGTAATTGACGACCGACCCCTTTCTCCTAACCCTCGGGATGAGGAAGAAGGCTTTTTTCCAATACCGAGCATAGCTTATATCTTTCAGTTGAATAGAAAAACCAACGATCACCAGCAAGAAAACGACTGCGCTAACGCGCTACGGCTTTCGCTAACGCGCGCTACACCGTAGCTTGTTCGCTTCGCATAGGCGGGTAGGTGCTTTGCTCGTGAGCAGGCGCTGGAGTCAGCCTTTCAATCCTGTTTAGGAAGATAGGCTCTTGCCATTGAAAGTAAAGAGCGAAGTAGATCCATGCCACTTCGAACTCCAAGTCTTAATAAAACTGGCTAAAGCCCTTGCCTTAAGCCGCAGCGCGGGCATGAATGTCCTATCTTTCTAAACCGGGGTCTTGAAAAAGGTCCATATATGGCATCCGTCTTAGTCGGCAGGGCTCTTGAAGTCGGATCTTAAAGTCTATTGGGCGCGAGAGGATCTATTCAGGCCCTCTCTTAGCTCTCGCCCCTTTTGTCCTTTCTCACCTTTACAGAAGCATCCATGATCGTGTGACCAAAACCCTTTCTCGGCCTTCTGGCCCTCTCTGGATCTTAGAGTTCTGTTTGTATGAATATCTCAAAGATTTAGGTCCCCCTCGACTTTCCCTTAGCAAGCCTTCTTGCTACGGTGACCGCTGAATCACTGTCAGCTCGCAAAAATCTTTCCAATCTTGGCTCTCTTTCTTCCATTCCCTCTCCTTGGACATACCTCTGGATTTGCTTTGTCCCTTCAAGGACAGGCTTTACGGTCCTCACTGGTACAGAGATTTTTCAGTGCCTTCTACCAACCCTTTTCTTTTATTTTAAAGAAGCCACCGCGGCCAGGATTAAGGTCGTACTCTCCAATTATCTCATTACAAGATATTTTCCCTACGGTGGGGTGATCGAAAAGACAAATCTCAAGTACAGTTCTGAACTTTATTCGGCCAATATGCTCGCAAGGCAGTTGGGATTTACCCGAGCTATCCTTTTTCCCCTTTTCATTTATAGCATTATATGGATTGGATTTCTCGGCCTCTAATCACCGACAAGGCCGAAGCCAGGAAATTGTATGAAGCTTTTGACCAGCGAAAGAGCGGCTTCGACTTAAGCAACCTGTCCAAGTGGTCGAAGGAATAAAAACCTTGCTTTCAAGCCATTCTTGAAGCCATCTCACCTGGAGATGTAAAAAGGATAATACCGACCCCAGAAAGGAAAGAAAAAGACCAAGGAATCCGCCCTCGTCGAGTCAAGTTTATCCTCCCAGACTGAAGTCCGTGGGGCACAAACCCAAGAAAGGTATCTCCTTTTCGGTCTTTCGTTGTTTAACTCACTTTTTCCGCGGCCAACTAATGAGTTGTTTTTCTATTTTGTATACAAAAGTGCTAAACCCTCCTCACCCCGCAACTTCAATCCCTATATGCGCCTATTTCTGCTTATTTCTTGTTGTATACTTTTTTTACTCCTCTTTATTTCAAAGTTATAAGCTCTATTAACGCTCACCTCCACCCCATGGGCTCAGGCCTTGGTAGGGGTGGAGTCGAGCTAGCCCAGATATAGTCTTTCAGTCCCTCTCTGATAAACAAACAATACTACTCATAACAAAAAAGAGATAGATTTTTTTACAGACAGATATCGTGTGTACTGATTGCTTGCCCTTCTAATGCCCGAACTACACTCTCCTAGCTTCTTGCTTCCTAGCATCAGGCCTATGGTCCATCCAAAGGCAGGAGCTTTACGACACTTCCTTACTCACCTGTATTTATTATAGTATTAAAGAGAAAAGGCATATCTTGAAGACAGAAGTCGCTTAACTGCTTGCCTGATTGCGCCTATTACCTCTTTGCTTTCTTGCATCTCGAAACTTATTCAAGGTATACTATCTCCTATCTTACCTTTCAATTCAATCTCTTGGCACTTCTCTTACATCCATTGTTAGCTCTCTGCCAGCCCGTGCCAGGTCAGTCATAAGCACTAACGAAGGCTTCCGGGGATTCAAATAGAGCAGCTTTGATAGAAGCGATAGAAGCAGGAGGAGAGGGAGTTTCACTATATCCTGCAAGTACGTCAAAAGCAGTTCAATCAAGCTAATGTTTTCAAGCCAGTGATCAAGCAAGCAACGGACTGA